TTAAATCTAAGGATGTCTTTTTTTAAGCTTGGAAGGCTTATAGTTTAAATAACTTAAGATTTAGCCTAAATTTGGAAACCCATTTTAAGCTTTGAAGGCTCACAGTTTTTTTAACTTAAAATTTATCTACAAAAGAGCTAAACCACCCACAGGCAGAGCTAGTGTGTTGGCACAAATGAGTCATTTTTCCAAAAAAGGTTTATTTATTTTTATCTTTAACCCGGAATAATTAATAATATTTATATAAAAAATCCGAGAATAAAAAAACAAAGATACTAATGAAGAAGTAATTAACGGGAACAAGATAAATATTTTGTTGGTTTCTAAAATTTGTATAATAAGAGTTATTTTTATAATAAAACCAGAAAACGGGGGTAGCCCAGCGATAGCTAATATATTAATAGATATTATAATTTTTATAAGTTTATTTTTATTTGTTAAAAGATCGTTTAATTTAGTAGATTTTGTGAAGTACAAAGATAAAAGAATCACTCTGGTTACACTAGAGTAGATTATAAAGTACATAACCCACAACTCAGAGGAGGAAATTAGAGCTATTAATAACCACCCTATTTGGGCGATAGAAGAGTATGCTATAATTTTTTTTATCCTAGGAGTAGACAACCCTCCCACCGCTCCTATGACAGCAGTGGAAGTGACAAAAACATAAAGCATTATAAAAGTACCAAAATTAACAAGGGTGTTTATAACCAATATGGGCCCCACTTTTTGTAAAATAAGTAATAACCATAACCTAAACCAAGATAGAGAACTAGAGACTGAAATTAGTCATCCGTGTAAAGGAGCGACCCCCATCTTTAACCTGAAAGCTGCGCAGAGAGCTATATCTACTAGGTACGAAACGTGAGGTAAAAAGGTAATAGCAGATAAAATTATCACGGATGATATGGCTTGGTTAATAAAGTATTTTAAAGAGGCTTCACTCTGGTATTTTCTTTTTTTTCTGAATATCATAGGGATAAACAGCAGGAGGTTAATTTCTAAAAATAATCAAACTATTAACCAGGACTCTGCCGATAAAATTATGATGACGGTGAGGATTAGTAAAACAAAAAAAAAGTATACTTGAGGGGTGTAAAAAAATTTTTTATTTTGGTGTAAATAGCACATAAAATTTTGATTTTTAAGGTATTTATTTAAATGGTTAAATGGTGTTAAACACGCCAAGTTGTAAACTTGGAGTTACTTTTAGTTTTAGCTAATTAAAAGAGGTGGGACCATAAAAGGGGTATGAACCCTTCAGCTTAGTTTAGCTTATCTTTTAAAATAAAGGTCGGCGACATAAACGCTTTATCATTGCGTCCCTTTATAAATCAGGCACTTTATTTTTAATAAATTCTTAAAAATTTCATAAAATAAGTATTTTATTTTAGTTATAGAGTTGGGCTTTTAAATTTACATTATTATAACCTTTACATTAAATTATCTAAATTTAGATATTACAATAGAGAACTATTAAGACCCATCTATTAACTCTTGTTAAAAGTAACATTTATCTGTTTACTATTAATTTACTAACTCAATTTGTAAGTAAGGTTATGTGTATTTCCCTCAAACCCCCCTTATTTTTTATAAATAAATTGAGTTAGTAAATTAATAGTAAACAGATAAATGTTACTTTTAACAAGAGTTAATAGATGGGTCTTATCACGACAGTCAGGAAACGGAACTAACCACGTAGACATTACTAACGCCGTTACAGGTAAGTTAATGTAATGTCTAGGTGGTTAGTTCTCAGGGTTAGATTAATGAAAACTAAACAAGAGTAATATATTTAGGGTTTGAGTACTTTGTTTAAACAAATTAAGATTTTCCAATTTACAATTTGAAACAAGTATTTATGGAAAAAAAAAAGAATACAGAAAAGAAGTTAAATATTAATAATAATTTTGGGTATTATAGATAAGGGTTCCTTCTTTCTGACTGGTTAATATTTTCTTTTTTTTTATGGTTTTTTTATGCTTTTTGAAATTTATTTTGAACTACAACCACTTATTGGTAAGTCTTCTATGTTTAGAATTTCTGTCTTTATTATTTTTTATAGGGGTGAGGGGTGTGTTTTTTTTAAGAAATATAGAGCCCGTGTATATACTCTATTTCTTAGTAATGGTGGTGAGGGAGGGTGTTCTAGGTCTTTGTTTGTTGATTTTATTAAGATTTTGTTACGGGGATGACTATTTTAGTTCACACACTACGCTCATATGTTAAATTTTTTATTTATAATGGGTTGTTCACTTTTTTTTTGTAGTTGGAGAACTTGCTTGGTGAGGGTGACTATTTATTTATTTTTTTATATGTTATTTAGCTACGAGAGATTCCTTTTTAAGACCACCCCCTTTTTTGAATTAGATATTGTTGGCTTAAGCTTAATTCTTCTTAGTCTGTGGGTGGTAATTTTAAGGTTGTTAGGGAGGCAGTATATCAAAATTAACAATAGGAGAGTAGATAAATTTTTAGTTTGTTTAGGTGCTCTAACAGTGTTTTTAGTAGGTACCTTTTCTTTCAGGGGGTATATAAGGTTTTACATCGGCTTTGAGTGCAGGGTACTACCTGTTCTTTTTTTAATTTTGGGTTGGGGTTATCAACCTGAACGTGTTCAGGCCGGCCTTTATTTGCTTTTCTATACCATGTTGGCTTCTTTACCTTTTCTTTTATTAATCACAAGTGCTATTAGAAGTAGTCTGATAGTATTTATATGTGAAGGGTTTAATGGGAGTGGCTTTAACGGGGTGTATTGTTTAGTTTTGTTAGGGGCTTTTTTAGTCAAATATCCTATATATGGAGTACACTTATGGTTACCAAAGGCCCATGTAGAGGCCCCTGTTTCTGGTTCTATAATTTTAGCGGGGGTTTTACTAAAATTAGGGGGTTATGGCATGATCCGGTTTATGCCTTTAATTTTAATAAGGCCCCAAAAAATTTTTTGGGGCCTTATTAGGGTGAGGCTAGTAGGAGGGGTTTATATATCTTTTGTTTGTTTGTCCCAAATAGATATAAAATCTTTGATTGCTTGTTCTTCAGTGGTCCATATGAGAGGCTGTATTTCAAGTCTTTTATGCTATAATGAAAGAGCAAAGAATGGGTGTGTAATTATAATACTAGCTCATGGCCTTTGCTCTTCAGGTTTATTTTATTTAACTGGGTTAGTCTACAATCTAACAGGGAGGCGGAGATTTTTTATTAACAAAGGTTTGTTAAATTTACTACCAACTTTAGGTCTATGGTGATTCTTATTAGTAGCCTGTAATATAGCGTGCCCTCCTACACTTAATTTGCTAAGAGAGATAAAAATAATAATAGGTTTGCTAAATTATAATTGGGTCACATGTCTGCCTACAGGGCTTATAGTGTTCCTTAGCTGTGCTTATAGTATTTTCCTTTTTTCTTTATCCCAACACGGGAAGTTTTTAGGGTCTAAAGAGATATTCAGAAGGAGGGATTGCTTAAGCTATTTAGTTTTAATTTTACATTGAGCCCCTTTAAACCTTTTTATTTTGGGGGTTTATTTTTTGGTTTGCTTTTTTAGTTTATAGAAAATATCATTTTGTGGTGATGAAGAAGTATTTACAAAAGGCAATTTACTGTAATGAGTAAAAAAATCATAAAAAAGGCTAAAACAAACTGAGTCATCACCATAATTAAGTTTGTTTTATTGATGAGATAGGATCTAAGCGTAGATTTTTTTACTAAGTTTATAGCCGCTGCTTCCTCAAGTCAACCCTTTTCTATTGATTGGGTTGAAGTTTGGCCAATTTTTTTACCTATAACTGTCGAAGGAACTTTAGTCATGAAAGGGACAAAAATTATTAAATAAAATAAAAAACTAAGTTTTTTATTTACTATCGTAAAAAAGGTTTTTACAGTGGCAAAAATCAGCAAAGTAGTTACTGCTAAAACAGTAAGGATAGAGAATTTTTGCCACGTGGATAAGAGAAAGATTTTTAAAGACGGCTGTAACAATCATCTGATGAATCAACCCCCCACTACTCTTAGTAAAAATAGTAGATGAGTGGAATAAAACAGCTTACCCCTAAAATCACTACTCTGCCTGGCAGGGGGGTTGTACCTTTTTTGGGTGGAGATTAGTATGACAGACCGTAGTCTGTACGCAAGGGTCAACCCAGTGGATAGAATAATCAGAGATATAATAAAATTTCTGCTGTTGTCTCTAAAAGATTGTTCTAAGATAGAGTCTTTAGAAAAAAACCCCGTTATAAAAGGAACCCCACACAAGGAGATGTTAGTGCAAGAGAAAACTAAGGATAAGACAGGACTTGAGACTCTGAAGGAGTTGGCAAATCGCCCTTCCTGTGAATTGTTTAAATTATGAATAACAAATCCAGCAGCTATAAATAATGTTGATTTAAACAAAGCGTGTATAATTAAATGAAGAAAAGCTAAATCTTCATTACCTAACCCTAGAATAACAAACATTAGCCCAAGTTGGCTTAAGGTTGAAAGGGCAATTACTTTTTTAAGGTCTGTTTCAAAATTAGCTACTCATCCAGCAGCTAGTATCGTTATTAGGCCCGCCGTTAAAGTCAACGAAGGGAGTAAGGTGACTTTAACCACAGGCATAAATCGGATTATGATAAATACGCCTGCTGTTACTAAGGTGGATGAGTGCACTAAAGCAGAGACAGGAGTAGGGGCCGCTATGGCCGCGGGTAGCCAAGCTGAGAAAGGCAGTTGGGCCCTTTTAGTAAAAGAACTGATCACAACTAAAACTAGAACGGCCCAGTCTAAATTTTGTACACAAGTAAAGTTGTGGGACCCTTTATAAAGTATTCATGCGATAGCTACTATAATAGTCCTATCACCCACTCGATTACTAAGAATAGTGATTATACCAGAATTTGCGCTATACTCTCTTTGGTAGTAAACAACTAAGGCATAAGAAGTCAACCCAAGACCGTCCCACCCCAGCATAATACTAATTAGGTTTGGTCTGATAATCAAAAACACTATTGAGCAAATAAAAAATAAAAGGATGATAACAAACCGGTTATTGTTTTGGTCCCCTTCTATGTAGTAAATAGAATAAACTAGGATAAAAGAAGAAATTATAAAAACAGTAGCTAAAAATAAAGTTCTTTTTTGGTCTAAAATCACAGATATGGTAATATAGTTAGAATTAAAAGAAAAAATCATTCACTCTAAAAAGATCCTGGATCTTTTTAGAGTGAATGATAGGGCCTGTAAGGCACACCTTAGGCTTAAAAATAGAAGAAGGGCCGAGGATAGTTTATGAAAGGGCTTAGTTATTAACAATTTCCTTAAAAATCTTAAAATTTTCTTAAAATAAAATTATTTATAAATAAATATTAGGATTAAAAGCTAAGAAATTTAATTTTTGTTTATTAAGGTCGTGCTAACCTAATTTGACATGTGAGATTCACTGCTATTGTAAATGTTAGATATCCGTCGTAAGAAAGTCAATAATTTTAGAGAGGCAAAAAATTTGCTCCTAGTTTTGTTAGAATGTGGTTAAGATTGTGCCAGCATCTGCGGTTATACTCTCACTATAGACTTATATTAGGTCTTAAGCTGTTAATAAAAAATACACTATTATTGGTGAAATTTAAAAATTTATAATTTATATTAGTTTAAAAATTAAACTTGTAAACTAGGATTAGATACCCTACTATTTATTTAACCTAAACGAGTAAAGTGTAAAATTAATAAATTTGGCGGCTTTATTTACTCAGAGGAGTTTGTCTATTAAACTGATAAACCTCGTTCTTTGTTACTCTAGTTACTCTTTTATACCATCATTTACATAATTTTTAATAATTATTATTGGTAGTGTTTTTATTAATTTAGATCGAGGTGAAGATATACTAATAGGTCTGATTAACTACATTAAGTAATTTTTTATAAAATAAGTAATTTTTATAAAATACAGGATTTGATAGTAAAAAGAGCACACTTTTGATAAAAACCTAAAGTGTACAAATTGCCCGTCATTCCCATTGGGACAAGTCGAAACAAAGTAGAATAACCTGAAGGTTATTCTAAAGAGTAAGGCTGTTAAGCGCCCCATTTACGATGGGGAGACTCTTTTTAGATGCTCTTTTGTTTACTGTAAAGGGTCTGATTTTTAAAATGTTAAAATATTTTACCTTTTGTTTCAGGGTAATTTAATTTTAAAGAAGTGTAACCTCGAGAACTGTTGTTAATAAATTATTTTATTATTCTGTACCAAAAGATAGTTATTTATTTTAAGAGGTGAGAGTCTTCCGATTCAGTTAATATCTAGTTACAAAAACAAAAAAAACAGAGGAGCTGTTTTTGAGTTATAGGCTTTTTACTAAAACCAAACTTAGGCTTTAAAGTGGCCATATTGATAAGGTGTTTTTACCAATATTAAAATAAACCACTAGATTATAAATGTTGAGTTAAATAATTAACTAAGATTAATGGGTTGATAAGTAGTGTTTTAAGTTGAGAAATAAGGAACTAGGAACCTCAAGGAGTGTTTAACAAAAACATTTCTCTAACATTTTAGAGTAAAGCCTGCCCAGTGCTTTAGTAAACGGCTGCGGTATACTAACTGTGCTAAGGTAGCATAATAATTTGTGTTTTAAATGGGCACTTGTATAAACGGCCAAACATTGTTAATTTTTCTTTTTCTTAAAAAATGAATTTAGAGTAAAAGTAAAAATACTTTTATAATCTAAAGAGACGATAAGACCCTAAAAGCTTTATTTATTAGCCCATAGTTTTGTATCACAAAAGGCTTTTTAGTTTTAACTGGGGTAGTTATGGTTTTTTAAGTTAAGCAATGGCTTTGAAAAGGTAGAATGACCCTTTTTATAAAGGTTTTTGTTTAAGTTACTTTAGGGATAACAGCGTTATAAAATTAAAGAGGCCTTATCTCCAATTTTGATTGCGACCTCGATGTTGAATTAACAAATCCGCGCGAGGCAGTTCTCCCGAAGGAGGGTTTGTTCAACCCTTAATTTGTTACATGATTTGAGTTCAAACCGGTTTAAGCCAGGTTGGTTTCTATCTTTTAGTAAAAAGTTTTTATTTTAGTACGAAAGGACCAAGTAAAATTTTTGTTGTTTTGGCAGATAATTGCGGTAGATTTAGGATCTATTAATGAGTTTTTCAAACAATACTGAGAATAATAATTTCTTTATTAAACTATACTATTTTACTAATTTTTGTTTTAGTTTGTGTTGCTTTTGTTACTTTGATAGAGCAGAAACTACTGGGGGGCGTTCAAGTGCGGCTGGGGCCTTCTAAAGTAGGTTTCTGGGGTCTTTTACAACCTTTTTCTGACGCGGTTAAACTTTTCGCTAAAGAATATACTTTTCCTCGGGTCAGGAATAATATTCTTTTTTTACTTATGCCTTTTCTCTCTTTATTTATTATGTTATCACTATGGTTAGTTTTCCCATTAAGGTTCGGGGGTTTTAATTTTGCCTTAGGCACGCTATTTTTTGTTTGTTTAAGAAGATTGGCGGTGTTCCCAATCTTAGCAGCCGGGTGATCGTCTAATTCTAAATACCCAATACTGGGGGGCCTCCGGGGAGTCGCCCAAATAGTATCTTACGAAGTAAGATTATTGACAATTCTTTTGAGTTTAATTTGGGCGAGGGACTCACTAGAATTCAAAGAAATGCAGGTAAACTCCACGTTTCACGTGGGATTTTTTTTTCCTTTAATAATAATTTGGTTCGTTTCTAGGTTAGCTGAGACTAACCGAACCCCTTATGATTTTTCTGAAGGTGAATCCGAGCTTGTATCAGGGTTTAATACAGAGTATAGGGCCGGGGGTTTCACCCTCATTTTTATAGCTGAATACGCGAGGATTATTTTTATAGGGGCTCTTTTTAGTATTTTTTTCTTATACAGTTTTAATAGGCTATTCTTTTGTTTGTTGAGCTTATTTGTGGTGTATATATTTGTGTGGGTCCGCGGAACTTTACCACGTTATCGGTATGATAAATTAATAAATCTTGCTTGGAAGAGATTTCTCCCTATTAGTCTAATAATATTAGGGTATTACACAAGATTTTTTTAATGGAATTTTTTAAGAAAGCTTATAGAACTAATATTCTTTTAATTGCTTTCAAGGCAATACAAATAAACTTATTTTTCTTCTGTCAAAGGGGACAGGGTAAAGTATAAAAAATAAACTACCGTGAGTACTTGTCCGGTAACAATAAAAGGCTCTTCTACAGGTCGGGCTCCGATTCGTGATAAGGCTAAAACAGTACTAACTAGAAGTCAAAATAAAATTTTTCTTAGGGGGCGGAGATTTGTACTTTTTTTAGTAGGTGTGCTGGTGAAAGGTAGAGTATAGAGGACTATGACAGACAAACCTAAGGCAATGACACCCCCCATTTTGTTCGGGATAGACCGCAGGATAGCGTAAGCAAACAAGAAGTACCATTCAGGCTGGATATGGTGAGGGGTGACAGAGGGGTTAGCGATAACAAAATTTTCGTCATCACCTAGTAGTAAAGGCTGGTGTAAACATAAATATAGAAAAGCTGTAATAACTAAAAGCGCTCCAATAGCATCTTTTATAGATAAAAAAGGGTGGAAAATTAGTTTTTTGACAGAAGTAACTCCTAAGTTATTAGACGACCCAGTTGTGTGTAAATAAATAATATGCACTATTGTGAGAGCTAAAATAATAAATGGGATTATAAAGTGAAAAGTAAAGAACCGTATAATAGTTGGATCACTAACTAAAGGGCCCCCCCAAATAGTTTGTACTAAATCAGGCCCGATATAAGGGATCTCTGAAAAAAGGTTGGTAATGACAGAGGCACCTCAAAATGATATTTGATTGACAGGCAGCACATACCCTAAAAAAGCAGGTGCCATAGTTAAAATTATAATAGTTACCCCTGCTATTCAAGTATGAACCATAAAATATGATTTATAGTAAATTCCTCGCCCAATATGGGCGTATATACACATAAAAAAAAGTGAAGCACCGTTAGCGTGGACATACCGGATTAATCATCCTTTATCAGAGTTTTCAGTTATAAAGCTGACTAAATAAGATCTGTTTTGTATAGACGGCCTATAAGAAGAAGCTAAAAGCACCCCCGTAATGATTTGGATAATAAGACATATGGACAAAAGGGACCCCATATTTCACAATGAAGATAAATTAACAGGGGCCGGTAGTTGCACTAAAGTAGAGTTAATGGCTGAGTTAAGGGGGTCTTTTTTGTAAGAGGGAGTTAACATTAATCTAAACCATATGGTGTAATAAACACGATAAATTGCAAATTTATAGATTATAGAATGGTTATTTTTAATAAATTCTTAAAAATTTCATAAAATAAGTATTTTATTTTAGTTATAGAGTTGGGCTTTTAAATTTACATTATTATAACCTTTACATTAAATTATCTAAATTTAGATATTACAATAGAGAACTATTAAGACCCATCTATTAACTCTTGTTAAAAGTAACATTTATCTGTTTACTATTAATTTACTAACTCAATTTGTAAGTAAGGTTATGTGTATTTCCCTCAAACCCCCCTTATTTTTTATAAATAAATTGAGTTAGTAAATTAATAGTAAACAGATAAATGTTACTTTTAACAAGAGTTAATAGATGGGTCTTATCACGACAGTCAGGAAACGGAACTAACCACGTAGACATTACTAACGCCGTTACAGGTAAGTTAATGTAATGTCTAGGTGGTTAGTTCTCAGGGTTAGATTAATGAAAACTAAACAAGAGTAATATATTTAGGGTTTGAGTACTTTGTTTAAACAAATTAAGATTTTCCAATTTACAATTTGAAACAAGTATTTATGGAAAAAAAAAGGATTACTCTCCTGAGGTCCGGAGAGGTACTTTACTCACATTGATAATACTCACGGCTGTGATTAAGACAACTAATAAATAAATGATAATTAAAATAGTGGCTGGGCTTATAAGTTGGCTATAAGTTTTATATACAATTTTAAATAAAGGTCTCGTATAAAAATTGCTTAGGTCAATCAAATGATTGTCTGTTTTGGAGTAGCCCCAACTTACTACTACTGATATAAAAATTAATAATGCGTAGGATTTTTTTGTAAATGTGTTAGGGGGTACAATTTCATTAGACGATAATCTAGCTATATACAAGATAATGATTATTATTCCTCTAACAAAAATTATAACTAATATATACGCGATCCAAGTTGTAGAGGCTAATTGAGCCAAGGTAACTCCCATTACTATGCTGGTGAGCATCAAAGAGGCCCCCATAATTAATGGGTGGTTAGTGAGCACGAAAGCTAAGAGTACAATTATAATAAGTATAGTCTTTAGCAAAAGGCAATTTTAGTTTACAAGACTAAAGTTTTTTTAAACTATAGAGACTTAGAAAGCTTTTAGAGCATTGCGTTGAAGGTGCAAAGGAGTTTATTTACTCTAGGTAAACAGGCTTAGCATTATTCAATCCGAAGTTGAGCGTATTATATATACTACTGTTTAGTTAATTTCTAAAAAATATCTTTGTCTTGAAAGGACAATATGTTAGTTACACTATAGAAATTAATAGGGTGTAACCAATAACATCATTAACAAAGATGCGCCTCTAAATTTGGCTTCTATTAAAGAAGAAAGCTTTAAAGCTGCATAAAGATTAGAAATCTTTGTTATTCTTCTTAAAATAAGTAAGTGTACTTCTTGTGGTTGCAAACCACATATTTTTTATAAAATATTATTTTAAATTCAAGTTAGAGCCCCATTTTTCCATTCATGGAAGAGACCACCTCTTAGAATAGCGATGACAATAACTACTGTAGACCCCCATCTTGTGATAGAGGTGGTCTCTATTAGTAACCCTATTGGCAAAGCCAAAGAGACCTCCATATCAAAAATCAAAAAAATTAGGGTAATTATAAAAAATCGCAGTGAGAAAGGGGTGCGAGATTTTTTTATGGGCGTGAAACCACACTCAAAAGGTGTTATTTTTTCTCGTTCTTTCGCAGATTTTTCTCTAACAAGAAGGGTGATTGAGGCTATTAAAAAGGAAATAATCAGGGCTAAAGAAATTATAATAGCTAAAGATAACATTAGAAACCTCATCAGTAAATAAAGGTGTATAAAAATAACCATACAACATCTACGAAATGCCAGTACCAAATAGAGGCTTCTATTCCTAGGTGGTGGTCTGATGATATCCTTGCTTGTCTATGGCGCAGAAGCATAGTTAATAGGAACAGGCTGCCAATAATAACATGAAGGCCATGAAACCCTGTGGCAACAAAGAAAGTTGAGCCGTAGACTGAGTCTGCGATAGTGAAAGGTGCCTCAATATACTCTATTGCTTGCAATGATGTAAAATAAAATCCTAGAAGTACTGTTAAAATGAGTGCTGTTTTTGTCTCAGAGTGATTTATCTCTACAATTGAGTGGTGAGCCCACGTAACCGTCACTCCCGAGGCTAAAAGGATAGTAGTGTTGAGAAGGGGAATTTCGAAAGGGTTAAATGAGAGAATTTGTGTGGGGGGCCAAACCATTCCGATCTCTTGTGTTGGGGTGAGGCTTCTATGGAAAAAAGCTCAAAAAAAGCTAAAAAAGAAAAGAGTTTCTGAAACAATGAATAAAATTATGCCCATTCGTAGACCAGTTATTACTTTTTTAGTGTGTAGACCTTGGTAGGCTCTCTCTCGGGAGACATCACGCCACCATTGGGCCCTAGAAAGTAAGATAATTGCTAAACCTAAAACTAAAAGTGAGGTGGTGTAAAGGTTAAACCATTTTACTAAACCAGTAGTTATCACTATAGCTCCGATTGAAGAGGTAAGGGGTCAAGGTCTTTTTTCTACTAGGTGGTAGGGGTGGTTTATTGTTGCCATTATGAGTTTGTTTCTTCCGTGTAGAGTGTGATTAAAACTCTAAACACATAGGCTTGGATCATCGCGACAGCAATTTCCAGAGATTCTAAAGCTAACTGAGCTCTTATTAATACTGGTTTCGCTAATAAGGGTGTTAAAGGGGTAGCTCCTGTTAATAAAGAAATTAATAAATGCCCAGCAATTATGTTAGCTGCTAATCGCACAGCAAGAGTTAAAGGTCGAATCAAGTTTCTGATAGTTTCGATAATCACTATCAAAGGCATCAGAACTGAGGGGGTACCATTTGGCACTAAGTGCACCAGTAAGTTAGAAGTGTTGTTCAATACTCCGTAAAGGATTAAACCCGCCCATAAAGGTAGGGCTATAACTACTGTCAGGGCTATGTGAGCTGTAGCTGTGAATGTGTAAGGCATAAGTCCGATTATATTATTTAATAAAATAAAGATAAAAGTAGCAAAAATTAATAAAATTACTTCCGGGGTCTTTTTAACAATAATTTTAAATTCATTTAGGATAAAATTTCTTACAATATTATTAACTATATTTGTTCGTTGGCCTATAACCCAATAAGGGAGGGGTAGCAGAACTAACAAAAATAAAAGTGAAAGTCAATTTAATGAAAAATTTAAAGAGGTGGAGGGGTCAAAAATTCTGAATAAATTAGTTATCATAGTCACTTGTTGTTATCAACGGCGGTTAAGCAATTTTTTGCTGAGAGGTTAATGGTTTTACTCCTAAAATATCTTATTAAGGCTAGGGAGAAGATTACTAATAAAGCAGTTATTATAATATTTAGTCATATTAAAGGGGCTATCTGAGGTATTTAAAAACACTTTGGTAATTTTAGCTTGACAAGCTAATGTTATATATTTAACTAGTTTTTATACAAGGAGCATTGCTATAATAAGTTTAAAAGACTTACACCTTAAATCGGCCACCTGGTAATTCAATTGTTAATAACCAATTCGAGAATTGGTTTATAGGGACTACTTCTATTTTAATAGGCATAAATCTATGGTTAGCTCCGCAGATTTCTGAGCATTGCCCATAAAATATACCTGTTCGGGTAGTTGAAAATATAGTTTGGTTAAGTCGTCCTGGGACTGCGTCAGCTTTAACTCCCATTGAAGGGATAGTCCAAGAGTGGATTACATCTGCGGCTGTTGTAATAACCCGAATTTTAGAATTTACTGGGACCACTAATCTGTTGTCTGTTTCTAACAGTCGGCTATCAGACATATTTAGATCGTTTTCTGGGAGTATATATGAATTAAACTCGATGTCTGGAAAGTCTGAGTACTCGTAGGACCAATACCACTGGTGCCCAATGGCTTTAATAGTTAGATTAGGGGAGAAGGGGTCATCTATAAGATACAGCACCTTTAAAGAGGGGACAGCAATCACGAATAGGACAAAAACAGGGGCCACTGTTCAAATTATTTCAATTAATTGGTTTTGTAATAGATACCGGTCAGATATTTTGTAAATAAATATTAACGATATATTAACTCCAACTAATGTAGTGATCATGATAATAATTAATATAGTAAAATCATGAAAATAAGAAAGTTCTTCTATGACAGGAGAGGCTCTGTCTTGGAAAGATAACATAGATCATGTAGGTATTTCTAAAGAGCCAAGCTATAAATAGTTCTTAAAACTAGCACATTATTCTGTCACATTAGAATTTTAATAATAAAGGGATATCGTCGTAGCTATGATCGGCGGGTGGTCAAGGGTGGTACCACTCAATAGCTGACCCTAAGTTCATAGAAAATATATTTGTTCGCTTAGTTAAAAAAGATTCTCTAACTATGTAAACAAAAATTATAACAGCTAATACGGAGATAGTTCTGCCGATAGAAGAAATTTTGTTTCACAAGGAATAAGCGTCTGGGTAGTCAGAGTATCGTCGGGGTATCCCTCTTAGGCCTAGTATGTGTTGTGGAAAAAATGTGAGATTAACCCCAATAAACATTACATAAAAATGGGCTTTTCTTATCTGCTGGTTCAATCTTAAACCTGTGAACAAAGGGTATCAGTGATTAAACCCTGCGAAAATACCGAAAACAGCTCCTATCCTTAGAACATAATGGAAATGAGCTACTACATAATAAGTATCGTGTAAGACAATATCAATAGATGAGTTGGCCAACATAACACCCGTTAGGCCACCCAAAGTAAATAAAAAGATGAACCCAAGAGCCCATAGTAGTGAAGGTGAGTAAGACAAAACGCCGTTTTGTAAAGTACCTAATCAGCTAAAAATTTTAATTCCTGTGGGAACAGCAATAATTATAGTAGCTGAGGTAAAATAAGCCCGAGTGTCCACATCTATGCCTACTGTGAACATATGGTGTGCTCAGACAATAAAGCCTAAAAGTCCAATCGCTAGCATTGCGTAAATCATACCAAGGGCCCCAAAAGTTTCTTTTTTACCAGCTTCGTGAGAGACAACATGGGAGACGATACCAAAGGCTGGTAAAATTAAAATATAAACTTCTGGGTGCCCGAAAAATCAAAATAAATGTTGGTAGAGAATGGGGTCCCCCCCACCTAAAGGGTCAAAAAAGGAGGTGTTTAGATTACGGTCGGTAAGTAGTATAGTGATAGCTCCAGCAAGAACCGGTAAAGATAAAAGTAATAAAATAGCGGTAATAAAAACAGACCACACAAATAAAGGCATGCGGTCTAGGTATATAGATTCAGCACGTATATTTAAAATAGTAGAAATAAAATTAATGGCTCCAAGAATAGACCTTGCACCTGCTAAGTGGAGGGAAAAGATAGCTAGGTCTACGGCACCCCCTGGGTGCCCAGTCCTAGACCTTAGAGGGGGGTAGACTGTCCAACCTGTACCAACCCCTCTCTCCACTAAGCCTCTAACAATTAATAGAGTTAGAGAAGGAGGCAATAATCAGAATCTTATATTATTTATACGCGGGAAGGCTATGTCCGGTCTCCCTAGTATTAGGGGGACTAATCAATTACCAAAACCTCCGATTATTACTGGTATGACCATAAAAAAAATTATAATAAAAGCGTGGGCTGTGACTACTACATTATAAATTTGATCATCCCCGATAATGTTCCCTGGGGTTATTAATTCGGTCCGAATAACAACTCTCAATGAGGTTCCGAAAAAAGCGGCCCATACACCTAATATAAAATATAAGGTACCGATATCTTTGTGGTTTGTCGAAAGTAGCCATCGTTTAATAAT